AACGAATATTCACTTTACTATTATATTCAGCCAACCATCTTATTCAAATTCAAATTAGAAGATATATGTCTACAACGTGTGATTAAATAAAAAACAGGAGAAAGGATTCTCCTTTACAGTCGATTTTATTCAACAATTGACCAAAAGAAAATATTAATAAATAATAAATTGCATGAACTTAGATCAATCAAATAATCATATTTATATGTAATAATTCGCCCTAAGCAATTTAATTTTCCCATTTAGATTGTATTCGATTTGAATAATGATAAAGAAAACAGAAGGGAAAAAAATTTACAAAAAACGGGAGTTAGATTGATTCTCAAATCTGAGTGAATCGAATGGTTTACGTTATGGAAGAAAGACATGTATATGTGATATAGATATTGACTCGTTATATATGAACTAAAGATATATTTCATTTTCCCGACTACTGAGGTTCTCCTTTCGTATCGTTGTGGCTGTGAATTGACTGAATAAACAGATGGAATCAAGAAAAGATGGAAGAAGTGAAGTAACAGTTCGGAACCAAGAAATGGAAGAACGAAAGTTCTATGGATTCACAAAAATTCTGTGGATAGAAATGAAAAAAAAAAAAGATATCGAAGTAGTTCTGATGATTCAATAATTTTATTACTAAAACTCGAAGTTCTTAGTTATTTTGACTGTATGAATGCTATCGATGGAATAATTCAGTCATAATTCAGTGGTTGATTGTATCATTAACCATTTCTTTTTCTTTTTGTTGTTACGAGGAACTTATCATGAATCCACTGATTTCTGCTGCTTCCGTTATTGCTGCTGGATTGGCCGTAGGGCTTGCGTCTATTGGACCTGGAGTTGGTCAAGGGACTGCTGCGGGTCAAGCCGTAGAGGGGATCGCGAGACAGCCCGAGGCAGAGGGAAAAATACGAGGTACTCTATTGCTTAGTCTAGCTTTTATGGAAGCTTTAACGATTTATGGATTGGTTGTAGCATTAGCACTTTTATTTGCGAATCCTTTTGTTTAATTATTTAATCTTAGAAATAGTAAAAATACATATTATATTTTTACTATTTTATTGACTTGAACTTGTCGTTTGCTTTTTCAAATTAGATCAATAGTTCACTGCTACAATTCCTTATTCGTTAAGAAAATAACCTATGGGAAGGGCTGATTTGCAGATGGGGAATTAGTATACCGACTCACTTTCACCCTTCCCATCCGTAGTCCAAGGAAAACTCTTTTTAGGAGATGTTGTAACAATCAAGGGGTAGTTCATACTTGATAACATAACTCAAATATTTTTCAACTCGATTTGAAAAAAAAAAAGAATAAATAACAAAGAGGAGCAAAGTGATAGAAAAAGCACTCTGGTCGATTTTTTAGTCTATCTATAAGAGGAGATGAGATTATATGAAAAATGTAACCGATTCTTTCGTTTTTTGGGGCCACTGGCCATCTGCCGGGAGTTTCGGATTTAATACCGATATTTTTGCAACAAATCCAATAAATCTAAGTGTAGTGATTGGTGTATTGATCTTTTTTGGAAAGGGAGTGTGTGTGAGTTGTTTATTTCAAGAATAGGCTGTATCCAATCAGCTGTACCCTTTTCCGTTATAACTAGGAAAGAAAGGTGCATGATCTCGCGAATTACTTCTTAAGAAATTATATGTAAGAACCACAGCATTTCGCGATTCATTGGCAAATCCACTTTGATTCTCTAGCAACCAATAAGGTGGGGCTCTTAAGATGGTTAAAGCAAACCGTTTGAAGTCTAGGCACAGCATGGTACTCTTTCGACCACTATGTTAATATAGAGATGGTTTTGAAGTGAATATTTTATCGATATAGAACACTCATTTCGATAAAATGATTTGAACCACTTTTTCTAAAAATGGACATTTTCTCTGTTTTATCGAATGCTGAATTGACGACCTATGACTTATGTATTAAGTAAGAAGAGTTTTTTGGATTTCAAATGAAGAAAAAAAAAAAGAAACAACTTTGCTGACAATTACATATTTTTTATTTTGTCAGAAGAGTCCTCCAAGTATTTTGTTTTTGTATTCGATTCATTTTTTGACTATGAATAAAGAAGAGAGGATAGGCTCATTACATTCATAAAAAAGCTATGATAATTTATCAGCTATGATAATTTATCATAAGTAATTGAGCGTGAGAGCCAAATGAATCGAAAGATTCATGTTTGGTTCGGGAAGGGATTATGGAAGTTTTAAAATGAACAGAAAGATGATCTACTTTCATTAAGTGATTTATTAGATAATCGAAAACAGAGAATCTTGAATACTATTCAAAATTCAGAAGAACTGCGTGAGGGGGCCATTGAACAGCTGGAAAAAGCCCGGGCCCGCTTGCGGAAAGTGGAAATTGAAGCAGATCAGTTTCGGGTGAATGGATACTCTGAGATAGAGCGAGAAAAGTTGAATTTGATTAATTCAACTTATAAGACTTTGGAACAATTAGAAAATTATAAAAATGAAACGATTCAGTTTGAAC